GTGCAAAAATGGGATATGCGTTTGAAATAGATGCTTGAGTTATTATATATATAATGAGTGATACGGAAATGGATCGAGTAATCTGTTCTTTTATCCAACAAAGGGTATTTTTAGTTTGCATGGTCCAATTTTTGATCCCGAAATTTCTACAATAAATTGGGTAGGTCGCTAGTCTAGTTCCCTATCCACGATTCTGCTATTTACTAAAAAAATATTACTGGAATATAGGAGGACCTTCCTGCCCTGGAGGGTAGAAAGAGTCAGTACGATTTGGAATTCTTATGCCCAAAGTACCAAACACTCGAATTGAGTAAATATCTAATTGAATTAGTAGACCTTAGACCTTTTTTTTCAGTCATTCATTGAATGATAAATCACTACAAGTGATGGGGATACGCGATTTAAATAACGGAAGATCCAATATTTCAAAATTGTATCTAGAATGACTGGAAAAGTGGAAACAAGGCCAGATATAATTTGATCATTATGAGAAAATCCAAAATCTTTATAGATAGAGCCAATCATTAGTTCCCAACCGTGCGGCGAATGGAATCCGATACACAAATCGGTTAATAAAAGAATAGAAAATGCTTTTATTGTGTCGTTTAGGTTATATAGGAATTCCTGAACCCAAGAGTTAAGAATAATAAGTTGTTCATTACCTATAAAAGAATAACCACTTAGAAAAACGAAACAGATTAGATTGGTCGAGAAGGACAAAATTGTATGTATACAATCTTCGTTGTGTAGCTTGATCAATTGAATCGTTTCTTTATGGATTCCTAGATTAAGCTTTTTTACCGGGTATTCCTTTATCACCTCGTCCAACAGTAAGAGATCCTCTAATTCTATGAATTTTTCTAAAAGACTCTTTTCTTGAATATCATTCAAAAGAGTTTCGGATTGCTTGGTATTCCACCAATTAGTAACACAAGATTCCAGACTTTTATTAAATGCTATAAAGCTCCACCAGGGTAAAAATACTATAGATACCAGAAATAGAAGGGGAATAAATGTTTTCTTTTTTGCCATGTTTTTCATTTATAAATTGTTAAGTTCATTTTTAAAGTGGCCTCATTCGTGGACTCTATGCGATCTAATCCTTTTTGTTTCACCAAAATGAGTTCTATTCCAAGGTATCGAATCGTTTTCTGTTTTTTCTTTGTGATTCAGTAATGAGTCCTAAAGAATTGATAAATTTTTCTGAATGTTATGATCAAAACAAAAAGGGGGTATCAAAAAAAGACAGAACTTGGATAATTCTAAGTTATAAGAAATAAAAATGTTGGGTCATTCAGTAAAGAGAAAAGAGCGAAAAAGGGAGAAAACGAAACATCGCGAGATAGCATTAATTTACATGAGCTATTTGTCTCTAACCTATCCATTCAAAATATTGAAAAAAATCAATCAATTTCTTTATTTCAAACGCATAAATTTCTTTTTTGCAGACAAAAACAATCCCCCTTTTTTGGATGTTCCACATATCTATAAAATATGCGTTTGCTTTGATTCTAATGGACGTTCTTCGGTTCATTTCAAAAAACTTCAATCGGTACTCGCAAGAAATAAGCCAATTCGGCGGCTTTTTGTTCCATTTCTCGTGGAGTTAAATTCTCATCAGTACGAGTCAAAGGAACGGCCCCTCGGCCTCTGATTTCTAGATAAAGGACACGCCGAGGAGAAATACCCTCTTTAAGTTCTATTCTGATAGACTGAATATCATTTATAAGGAATCGGAGGAAGATGCGACGATTTTTTCCCGGAAATCCCCAACGAAAAATAGACACTATTCCTTCTTTTTTATCGAAGAGATCATAACCACTACCTACATTCCACGAAATTGTGCACCACAAATAGGAGCTAATAAAGAGGCCCGCGATACCATAGAAAGACATGACAATCCCTTGTGGAAAAAAAACGATTTGTTGAGAGGGAAAGAAAGATATCAAACTCCTACCAAGATAGCTGGAAGTTCCAACTAATAAAAATCCTAATGAACCTAAAAAAAGGATAAACGCCCAGAAGAAATTACTTGTTTTTCGAGACCCCCTTATAAGTTCTATCCGTATACGTTCTGATCGCCAATTCATACTAATCTAGTTGCATTTCATTTGAATGATTTGAATTGATAGAATAACAAAAATGAATTTAACTTATACTTTACTTAACGCTCCGTTTCTGAAGTAACTCTCATCAACTAGCACTATCCTAATGTAGTAGGGGTAATTCATCAAATTCGTTCGATCGAAAATAAGAACGTCCCCTCATATGACCCTGCCCTAGATATCTACAAGCACTGACTTTCTCATGGACCGGCCGTGATTTTAAAATCGTTCAAATGACTTTATCCCTATATAAGCTTTCATATGCATAAGAGTTCTTGCGCTTATGTTCGAAAGAAATCACGCATTAGAACATATTCCACTTTTCATTTTCAATAAAAAAATGGAGTATTATGATTCAATTAAGTCTAAATCTTGAAAAAGTTTGATTGGGCCTAACCAGCCAGCCTAAACAATCTTGTTTTTTTGAACATGAAGAAATAAAGAAGCCATTGCAATTGCCGGAAATACTAGGCCTACGAAAGGCACAAAAATAGAGGGAAGGTTTATATCTGTCATAGAATGGGTACCTCGGTTGACTATTTGTACCTGTTTGTTATATTGTTCTAAAATTCTCTTAACTTAATTCGAATTCTAATTCTATATAATTATACTAATTATATCCAAGTGAGTATAGTATATACTAAGTTCAAGAAATGTAGAACTAACTAAATAAACTTAATTATCCTTCGAAACAAAAAAGATATGTTGGATAATAAACTTTTTGATTCTTCATCTTTTGCCCCTGTCTTTTAATTGAATTCAATATCAATGAAGAAAGAGTTGTTTACAAAGTCCCGTTCGAATCGGATCCAAGAGAAATTCTCTTGTTAGTCAAAATGGAGAGTCTTCAACAAGGAAATATATTAAAATGCAAAAGGCCCTTTTTGCGCAATTTCCATTTGGCAAATGGAAATTGACAGAAGTAAGAATGTTGATAGAATAGAGGTTCTCTGAGTAGTAATCAGGAATGGAATATGAAGTCAAATAAAAAAAGTAAAAAAATTGATCCGCAACTTTTGATTCTTTATATATAGTTATAGATAGATTATGGATAGATATAGAATTAGTAGTTATAGAGATAGAATTAGTATGGTAACCGCGAAAACCCCACCCTACTATTCTATTATGATTGATGATTGATTCTTTATCGTTTTGACTTTGATGGATTACGATAACTAACGACCTTTTTGCCACAAATAAAAAATAGTTGACCTTACTGATGGGTCGAATTTTGATTCAAAGGAAAGAAAGCATGCAACTGAAATAACTCGCTTAAAGTGGGTTTTAAAGGATTACGTGGTACAATTGGATCGAATAAACCCTTATCGAATAAATATTCAGCTTCTTGTGAACCGTCAGGTACTGCCGTATTCAATGTTTCTTCAATTACTCTTTTACCCGCAAACGCTACGTGGGCATTGGGTTCGCACATAATGATATCTCCCAACATACCAAAACTAGCTGTCACGCCTCCAGTAGTAGGAGATGTAAGAATTGATACGTATAATAACTTTTTATTTGATTGATAATCACATAAAGCCGACGAAATTTTAGCCATTTGCATCAAGCTCAAACTTCCTTCTTGCATGCGCGCCCCGCCGGAAGCACACACTATAATAAGGGGTATTTTGTTATTAGTAGCATACTCAATCAAACGAGTTATTTTCTCTCCTACTACAGATCCCATACTACCTCCCATAAACTTAAAATCCATAACCCCGATTGCTACAGGAATACCATTTAGTTGACCTATACCTGTTTGAACAGCGTCGGTTAACCCCGTATCTTTTTGATAAGACTTAATGCGATCTTTATAAGGTTCCTCCTCCGAATGAAATTCGATGGGATCCGTTGAGACCATGTCTTCGTCCATAGGATGCCAAGTACCTGGATCAATCGAGAGTTCGATTCTCTCTGAACTACTCATTTTCAAATGATATCCGCATTCATCACAAACGTTCATTTTTGACTTAAACAATTTCTTATAATTTAATTCATAACAATTTTCACATTGAATCCACAAATTCGTATATTTTTTAGGAACCCCAAGATTCTTATTCTTACCTTTTGTGTTAGTGGGAGTCTGACTTTCATCCAAAATGTCAATATCACTGTAATTGTCACTAGCACTTAAAGCAGAATTCTCAATCCGCATTTGAGAATGAAGATAACTGTCAATACAACTATTAATGTGATTATTCAACCTAGATTGAGTATCGTACATGGAAAGATCATAAAGGGTATTGCCACTTTTAGATCCATTCACATAACTAGAATTCAAATAATTAGAAAATTTTTTTTGTAGTTCACTCCAAAAAGAGTGATCGTTTTCAATCTCAACAATCTGATTTTCAATATCAAAATAAATGGAATAAGTTTCCCCTCTACTATCCCTAACTAAAAAAGTTTCATCAGATATGAAATTTCGAATGTCCCGGATACCGAATAAAAGATCATAATTCCTGTAACTAAAACCATTACTCCAACTATGAATGTTTTTTTCTGTAGAATTTATACTTGTATTGTCAATAGGATCAAGACTGCCCATTGATTTACTTAGCTCACACCTATGTTCTAACTCTTCCTTATACAACATCGAATTAAACCACCATTTTTCCATAGAGCTTTCTTGCCCCCTATTTGCATGAAAAAAAATAGATGAATAGTCATTCGATGAAAAGTCATTTGAAATTTGCATTTACTAAAGGGAATTCACTAAAAAGAAGTGATAAATAGAGGATTCTCCTTTGTCAGAATCCGGGTAGCACTTCACGCTATCTGAGAGATAGCGCTTTTTTCTTTTAGTTGGAATATAAAAAACAGAAAAAAGGACAATATACAGGATGGGTAAAAGGGGATCTTATACCTAACTCGCTATCCTCGGTCCTAAGCGAT